CTCGTCATGTTGATCCGCGAATGCTGGTAGAAAGGGATCCGATCAACTGACTCCAGACTTGCCATATCGACACCCTTGGTCCTGGCAGCATGAACTAAGTAAGAGTAGGGTTTTTTTGAACAATTATACTGTACACAGGCCCAATTCCCTGAAGAATTCACATGATGTGAGCCTCAGCTTCCGGTATCATAGCATGGGGTTTTCACTCCTCCCGATGCCGAGCTAAGAGTCTGAGGCGGCACCTCAGAAAAAGAGTAGCCGCTTTCCCGCTAGAATTCTTTTTTCATTCCAACGAATCAATAAAACCATCTCGGTCAATCTGAACAAAAGACACGACCCCTAGTTTCAGCAACCAGTCTTTCTACACCAAGGTTTCAGGTCTTTCTTGATTGGCTTACGACAAAGCCTTACCTGACCCCAGCCGCTACTTCACCCTCTTTTCAGGGAGATCGTGATGAGGCAAAAGGGGGCCTTATTAAAGTCCTCTGGGTCGTCCACTAAGTGAGTGAAAGAGGTTTCATTGGGAGAATTGGGAAGAGAGAAGGCCAGCCTCCCACTATGTGAAAGAAGAGCTTTTTCTCTCATATTCACTTCTATAGAATAGGTAGTTCGCTTAGCCGCAGCTGAAGCCATAGATCTTGCCCGGGATGCTCCCAAGGTAGGACTCCTAAATTGGAAAAAGAATGGAGGGACTGATTCTTGGTCCTCTGCTATGAATGATTTCATGTCTTCAAAGTGCAGGACTTGAGGACATCAGATATATGGGACACTTCGTCACATGGTCTAAGAAAGATGATGAGGCCTCTTGTATTTCCAGAAAAGTGGATAGAGCTCTTGCTAATTGTAAGTGCTTTGGCTCTCTGCCTTTATCTGAATCTGAAGTTGAATTCACCCCCAAGGGCCTCTCTGATCATAGTGCCTGTGTGGTTAGAACAGGGATGCATATCCTTCCTTTTTCAACTTCATGACTGAACTCCCACTCCCCGAGTTCCACCCTATTGTGAGTAAGGTGTGGCAAACTGATGTCAAAGGCGATCCCATGTAGAAAGTCTTTGCAAAACTTAGATTGGTGAAATACGACCTCTCTGAGATATATGGTTTATGCCGGAAAGGTACGAAGTTGGACTAATTTGGAAACATTGGGCAATTTACTTTATACTTCTATTGCTGCTCAGAAGAAATAGAGGGATCAGAGACAGTCACTGTTGGAAACTGGGGAGTTGGCTGATAAAGATGGACAGTAACGATCGCGTAATATAAATTCTTCGGCCTCGTCATCGAAAGCGGCTTCCAATTGCTCGGAAATTCTAAGCTATATGGGGGACTTGGATGGTGAGCAAAAACAATTGATCAAGAAGTTGGTCAACTTTCGCATGAAAGAAGGTAAAAAAACAAGAGTTCGTGCTATTGTTTATCAAACTTTTCATCGCCCCGCTCGAACTGAACGCGATGTAATCAAACTTATGGTTGACGCCCTAGAGAATATAAAGCCCATATGCGAAGTGGAAAGAGTAGGAAGAGCAGGTACTATTTATGATGTCCCTGGGATTGTAGCCAGGGATCGTCAACAAACCTTAGCTATTCGTTGGACCCTTGAAGCAGCTTTCAAACGACGTATAATCTACAGGACAAGCTTAGAGCAATGTTCATTTGATGAGATACTGGATGCTTACCGAAAGAGGGGAATTGCACGTAAGAAAAGGGGGAATCTTCATAGACTGGCTTCCACCAATCGAAGTATCGCGCATTTCAGATGGTGGTAAAGTGAGACCACAAAAAGAGCTCTTCCGAATGATAAATAAAAAAAGTGCTTAGTTTCGTTGGAAAAACCAACGCAAATCTCATATTTACTTTATAAAGCCGGATATATAAAAGGTTGGAGAGAGTGACTTTATGAAATTCTCTTATGTTATGTAAGTAGCTATGTAGTTAGTTAGTCTTTTTTTCTAGTAAGCCTCTTCCCTGTGTATTAGCCCCCCTTTTTTCAAAAAAGAAGCCCCAGCTCCCTAAGAGGGACCCTTCTCTGATAAGGAAGGAAACAAAAGAATCTCAATTTTACGACAAATCCGGTCCGATGGCTGTTCTCCACTAACCACAAAGATATAGGGACTCTATATTTCATTTCATCTTTGGTGCCATTGCTGGAGTGATGGGCACATGCTTCTCAGTACTGATTCGTATGGAATTAGCACGACCCGGCGATCAAATTCTTGGTGGGAATCATCAACTTTATAATGTTTTAATAATGGCTCACGCTTTTTTAATGATCTTTTTTATGGTTATGCCGGCGATGATAGGTGGATCTGGTAATTGGTCTGTTCCGATTCTGATAGGTGCGCCTGACATGGCATTTACACGATTAAATAATATTTCATTCTGGTTGTTGCCACCAAGTCTCGTGCTCCTATTAAGCCCAGCCTTAGTAGAAGTGGGTAGCGGCACTGGGTGGACGGTCTATCCGCCCTTAAGTGGTATTACCAGCCATTCTGGAGGAGCAGTT